GGTCTCGAAAAACAAGTAATTTCTTCTGGACTCTTAGCCTTTTTTTAGGTTCATTAGGATTCTTGTTGGTTGGAACTTCCAGTTATCTTGGTAGAACTTGGATATCTTTATTTCCGTCTCAGCAAATCGTTTTTTTTCCACAGGGGATTGTGATGGCTTTCTATGGGATTGCGGGTCTTTTTATTAGTTGCTATTTGTGGTGCACAATTTCTTGGAATGTAGGGAGTGGTTATGATCGATTCGATCGAAAAGAAGGAATCGTGTGTATCTTTCGTTGGGGATTTCCCGGAAAAAATCGTCGTATCTTCCTCCGATTCCTTATAAAGGATATTCAGTCCATCCGAATAGAAGTTAAAGAGGGTCTTTCTGCTCGTCGTGTCCTTTCTATGGATATCAGAGGACAGGGAGCGCTTCCATTGACCCGTACTGATGAGAATTTGACTCCGTGGGAAATTGAACAAAAAGCTGCTGAATTAGCCTATTTCTTGCGTGTACCCATTGAAGTATTTTGAGAAATGGGAGAAAATTGATTAGCAGGAGGGGAAAACTCAAGAATTTTCTTTTTCGATAAATATTTCTATAATATAAGTTAACTGAGCTTTCTTCCGAACCTTCAGTTGAGCTAAAGGAGGTTTCTATGAGCCAAGGATAAAATAAAACTCTTTTGATTTTGGGGTCTTTTCTATGGATATAAATCTACACAACTCAAAAAAAAATAATAACAAGAAGTAACAAATTGAAATAATGGATTCATCTCACAATCAACCATTTGGAAATCAAAAACTTTCGCCCCCTTGTTTCTATCTTTTCGATTTTAAGTCCAATATATCTCAAGAAAAATAGAGAAATACAGACTTGTTAGAATTGACACTTTAGATTCAGATAGATCATATCCTCTCAAATGGTTTTTTCAATCGACACGCCTTAATTTCTCTCTTTTTGTGCTCCTTAATGCCCAAACAATTGAATCCCTTATAGGGATTACGGATAACTAGACAATTTATGTCTTGGGTTGCAGCTCATTTTTGATCATGACAATAATATTCTTCAGAAACTTTCCTCCATTTTCTTCGATTCCTGACTTCGCATAGTCAGCGAAATTTTGTCGAAATATTCGATATTTTGATAGAATAATAGAAGGGGAGTTCTTTCGTCTCAAAATCGGAATAATATGCATTCCTTAAAGTAGTTCTTTCGGGCATTCAACGAAAGCAGATACTTTTGCTGAATTGAGTTGAGATATTGGAAAACAATATTTTTGATTATTTATTCATTAGAAAAAAGCGGATGCTTAGTCAATTTCTAGCCTCTTTCTAGATTCAAGAACTAAGTCCGAAATCAAAACGAAAAAGAGTGAATAAATTCCGAGGTTCGATACCTTAGAATAGAACTCGTGCCTAAGAGAACTATTAGATGATATAGAGTTGACGAATGAAATGTTTTCATTAACAAGTCAGAGGTGAAAAAATGACAAAAAAGAAAGCATTCCCCCCTCGTTTATATTTTGCATGTATAGTCTTTTTACCTCAGTGTATCTCTCTCTTATTTACGAAAAGTCTGGAATCTTGGGTTACTAATTGGTGGAATACTGGCCAATCCGAAAATTTTTTGAATGATATTCAAGAAAAGAGTATGATAGAAAAATTCATCGAATTAGAAGAACTTCTCCTGTTCGACGAAATCATCAAGGAATACTCAGAGACACAGAGACAAAACCTTCGTATAGGAATCCACACCGCAATAATCCAATTAAGCAAGATCCAGAACGAGGAGCGTATCCATACGATTTTGCACTTATCGACAAATATAATCTCTTTCGTTATTCTAATTGCTTATTCTATTTTGGGTAAGAAAGAACTTGTTATTATTAACTCTTGGGCTCAGGAATTCTTATATAACTTAAATGACACAACAAAAGCTCTTTCTATTCTTTTTTTAGTCGATTTATGTCTCGGATTTCATTCAACCCGTGGTTGGGAACTAATAATTAGCTCTGTCTACAAAGATTTTGGGTTTGTTCCGAATGATCAAATTCTATCTTGTCTTCTTTGGATTCTTCCAGTCATTCTAGATAGCATTTTTAAATATTGGGTTTTCTACTATTTAAACCGTGTCTCGCCGTCCCTTGTAGTGATTTATCATGCAATAAGTGACAAATGATCTATGGACATGAAATGAATCTAATTAGAATCTTTCTGACTTTTTAGTTGTAGATAAGCAAAGCAGTGAAAATTTTACTTACTTTTTAGATTTCTCCCCATCCGGGCCTATAATATTATTCCAGTAAATAGCAGAATCGTGGATAGGAAACTATATTAGTGACCTACTCAATTTATTGTAGAAATTTTCGCTATCAATGGACCATGCAAACTAGAAAGACTTTTTCTTGGATAAAGGAACGGATTACTCGATCCATTTCCGTATCGCTCATGATCTATATCCTAAGCCAGACATCTATTTCAAGTGCATATCCCATTTTTGCACAGCAGGGTTTTGAAAA